AAAGGAAATAAAAAAACATAGTATAGAAAAGATATCCAAAATGATATAGAAATCACTATCCTACCCTTAGTTTTTATTTCCTTAATTTAATTTTGTTTGATTAGGGCAAAATTCCTTAAAAACCTCTGCCTTTTTTAAAATATCCTGAACAGTTCCTGTAGGCTGAGCGCCTTTTTCAAGGAAATAGAGAATAGCGGGAACGTTTAAATAAGTTTGATTCTTGATCGGATCATAAAAACCCACTTTCCGAAGATCTCTTCCTTCTCTTCGAGATCGAACATCAATTGCAACGATTCGATAGACGGCTCATCGGGATAGATGTAGATGAAAAAGAACCCCCCCCTAGAACCGTATAGGAAGTTTTCTCCTCGTACGGCTCGAGAAAAAATGATTCGAAGTTTTATCTATGGATAAAATTTGATTAGAATAAATAGGAAAGGAATCCGTAAAATAAATTAATAAATTCTATAATTTCAATTTCACTCATTTTTATTTAGCTTACTTCCTGAAGAAGAAAAAATCATTTGTACTCATAACTCAAGTTCAATAATATAATATCTCAAATATCTTAAAGAAAAATCTTTAATTTAATATATATATTTTTTTTGAGTGGTCTTTAACCCACCCTTTTTGTCTCGTTTAAAATCTATTTTGATTCGTTATTCGGATCCGTGAGACAATTGAAGTGGTGTTTCCTTGTTCTGGGATCCTTTATCTTTGTTTTAAATCATTGGGTTTAGACATTACTTCGGTGCTTCTTAATCCTTTCAAAATGGTAGCAACATACCCCTTTTGCGATTTCTTTCTATCAAAGAATCATACCGACGGTTGATTCGTGCGCGATACACTGCGTATCGAAAAAGTTTTAGCCGTTCCAACAAATTTTTTGAATTGAAAAATTGCTCGAATCGGATCCTTTCGATTTCTATATCGAAGATATCGAAGATATACTTACGAAGTTGTTCCAATTTATGAATTGGCATTAACCCTAGATCGTTGCCCCTGAGAAATTAATCAATACTTTCTACTCGAGCTCCATCATGAACTATGTTACATTACAACCCAATAAAAAAAGAGAAGGGCTCTAGTAGAATAGAACAAATGACGTCGAGCCAAGAGCACCTTCATTCCTATATAAAATGGTGGATGTAAGAAAAAGAATCCACACCGGATCGTGTCCTTCAAGTCGCACGTTGCTTTCTACCGCATCGTTTTAAACGAAGTTTTACCATAACATTCCTCTAATTTGGAACCAGTACGGAATTGATTCAATTATGGAATCATGAATAGTCATTGGTTCAGTCGGTACAGAGACAAAGTAATTTATATTTTTTCTTATCTACATAGATTATTTTTCTGAAGAAATATTAGCAAGACCCCAGCTTTTTTGTATGAATGGAACGTTTTTTTATAAATATCTATTTCAAAAAAATATCTAACAGAAATATCTAGAAATCTAAACTAAATAGATATAGAAATAACATAACTAACAGAAATCACACGAAAAAAGAAATTCTATTTTACTCTGCCTCTTCAAGTGACTCAATAAGATAGACCGGCCCATTTCCAACTTCCCAAAGAGTCAACCCATAAGGAATCATTACAAATCTTGATACTTGAAAAAGTTTCCAACTTCTCCATCATTATTTGAGTCAAGTTTTACAGTAAAGACTCCCTTTTATTATCATTATCATTATTATCATAAGAAATAAGAAAGAAAAATCTCTGTTTCTTTTCGAATGGAATTGTCAATGATGTAAAGCAAATAAGCTAAATCAAACAATAAAAAAAAATATCGAAAATATATATCATATCATTGTTAAATAAAATATTTTAGGGATGCCAATTCTTTTTCACAAAAAGGGAAACACTATTGTCACTGAAACAGGATAAGAATACATACCTATAGGTTAAGCGCTTCCTCTTTTATATGTATTTTCATTTCATATTTTTTTTAACCTGATGAGGTTAAGTAATCTTTCTACAACTATGATCTACGGCCCATCTTAGCTTTATCTGGGTCACAAAGGGGTTCAGTTACTTTTGCATATCATTTGAACTCGATTTAGTTCAGTTTGTGAAAAACTCAGATATGCTTCCGCAAAGAATCATTCAAAATCAAAAAAGAAGGAAGAATAATAAAAGAAGGAAGAATAATATAATATTCTATGCAATATTAGACCTTGAAACAGAACCTCCTTGAACAAAAAACAAATATTAGGATACAATGGATACGCTCTGGGACGGAAGGATTCGAACCTCCGAATAGCGGGACCAAAACCCGTTGCCTTACCGCTTGGCTACGCCCCATTTCTATTTTTATTGGACACTAATACTAATAAAGAATAATATTGGTATTAAGTCTTCGTCAATTCCAGTCCAACTATCTAGAGAAATTTTCTTTATCTTTATAGAATCTATTATATTATAGATTCATGCTAGGATTTTGGCATGTGTATATCTAGAATTCAACTGAATTTATTGATCATTACATATAATTCAATTAAGATATTGTATGAAAGTATGATTTCTTCTATTCTCCTTTGAGAATTGGAGGATTTTTGATTGAGCAGAAAAAAAAAAAGAAGGATTTTTTTGTTTACCTTACTTTCTTCATTTTTCCTTAACTCAATCAAAATGCAATTATTTCGACGAAAAAAAAGTCTGTTATGCTTAATATTTTTAGTTTGATCTGTCTTAATTCTGCCCTTTATCCGACTAGTCTTTTCTTCGCCAAATTGCCCGAAGCCTATGCTTTTTTGAATCCAATCGTAGATGTCATGCCAGTTATACCCCTGTTCTTTTTTCTTTTAGCCTTTGTTTGGCAAGCTGCTGTAAGTTTTCGATAAGAGCTTTAATACTATCCTAGAAAATTCATGATTTATTCGAGAAAAATTATAACAATTGATAAGATCAAATAAGTCTGACAGTATGAACCTTCGATTCAAACTCTCGGATAGTCGCGAGAAATCCGGCTCGCCCTATTTCCTTTCCCCATTTTAATCCTTTTTCGGGGAAATACCTTATGAGCTTAGGGTCCCTTAGAATATCTAATTGTGGATATGAAAGTGATTTGTGGTAATTAAATTAAAGACTCTTATTACAAATTTCAACTTCATTTGATTTGAATTTCTGAACATTCTTTTCTATTTCTATAATTCATTTCTTGGTGTCAAAATAGGATATGTGATATAAAAGTGGAGGATCTATTATCTTTTCTCGTTTTTCTTTTTCAAAAAATGATCTTGGAGGTTGTGTAATGCTTACTCTCAAACTTTTCGTTTACACAGTAGTAATATTCTTTGTTTCTCTCTTCATTTTTGGATTCCTATCCAATGATCCAGGACGTAATCCTGGACGTGAAGAATAAAATAAAAATTTAGTTTTTCTTGTTTGATTTTACAATTTTATTAAGATTTTATTTTAGCTATTCCACATATTTAATTTAATTAGGAAAAAAAATAAAAAGGGGTTTGCAAAAATTGAAAGAAAAAAAATAGAAAGTCATCAACGGAAACGGAAAGAGAGGGATTCGAACCCTCGGTACGAATAACTCGTACAACGGATTAGCAATCCGCCGCTTTCGTCCACTCAGCCATCTCTCCCAATTGAAAAAGATAATTACTATGTTACATTACACATCAAGTAAGGATTAAATAAAGTATTTCTTTTACATTCTTTATCGTTATTATAGAATTAGCAATTCCATTTAGATGCTCGAAAGATCCAAATAGAATAGAAAGATAAATAAAGAAGACCTTCTTGCTTTTATTTTGTTCGAAGTGCCTTTTGGGCCTGGCCCGGTCAATACCCAGCCGGGCCTTTTTTTGTTCCAATGAATTCCCGTTTTTTTGTTTATAGGCAACATACTCTAAATAGCCAATTTGGTATCTGTGTAAAAATTTCCCTTCTGGGGTTTACATATACTTATCATTTTTGTTATAATAGAATCCAGAAATTGAGAAGGATTTTTGATTCAAAAAAATCAATTAAGTATGTATCCATTTGTATTTTCTTATGTCATTAGGGAAACCTAATTTTAGATTCAAATCCAAGAATAAGTCACGAATTCTCAGTCAACGAATAGTTAATGGTTCCCTTTTGTCATAAATTTCGGCTTTTTTAAGCGAAAATAGACATTTGATTTTTCAATAGAAAGGTGAGTGGAAGTTTTTCGGCATTGTGGGAAGATACGATACAATCAATCAAGGGGTAGATCAAATACATTACAATAAATAAATTAATTAAATACAATAAGAAAGGATAAAAACTTTTCTAATTTTTATACATAAATTTAGATTTAGAAAAAGGATTAAAAAAGGGATGCAAGATGCAAGTACAAAAAACTAAAGTTTAGTAATCCAACCGAAAAAGAAAAATTTTTTCCTATTGTGTATCGTTTTGGCGGCATGGCCGAGTGGTAAGGCGGGGGACTGCAAATCCTTTTTCCCCAGTTCAAATCCGGGTGCCGCCTCATCAACAAATGAATCTAAATCTCTTATTCTGTTCTGCTGTCTTATTCTGTTCTGCTGTCTTATTCTGTTCTGGGGATTTTGTAAAAGCTTGGAAATCCTTGAATCTAAAATTCAAAGAAAGATTATATTGGATGGATTTTTTTTTATAGTTTATAGAAAACAAAAAGTGCAAAAAAATTATTTTTTTTAGACCCGTCGTCAAGAGTATAATATACTATCTCCCAACTCCTTCAGAGAGACAATCGGGAAAGGGTACAAATTAGATCAAATAGGAAATAAAAGTATGTAATAGATAGCAATTTTTTTTACTTTGAAGGGCAAGAAAAAGGAATGAGTCTCTTTTTTTATTACTAGATAGAATAGATGTTCCATTCCATTAGTAACATTCCCTTATAGTGTCATTGTATATTTTACTTGTATTTAGTCTTTCCCGATTAGAAATCATATAGGAATTTTTGAAATGGATTTATTTGACTGGTTCATCAATAGTGTTCGGCCAGAATCCCTTTTTGACTCTGGACCATTCATTCTACTATTATTAGTGAGCAATAATGGAATAATTCTATCATAGAGATAAGGGATATAATTCACATGGATATAGTAAGTCTCGCTTGGGCTGCTTTAATGGTAGTCTTTACATTTTCCCTTTCACTCGTAGTATGGGGAAGAAGTGGACTTTAGAAGCACTCCTAATTTAGTTAACGGTATCAATTTTTTATAGATCGTTCTGCAACGCATTTTTTATTTAAATTGAAAATTATTTCAATTTAAATAAAAAGATCCTCGTTTCAAAATTCCCTTGGATTCCAGCGGAGAAATGTATTCTATAACAGTAAAACGATTTTTTCAGATTCATCGGAATAAATAGATGTATCAAAGAAATAGAATCGGGTCCTACGTCAATTCCATATATGGATTAATAACTACATAGATTGAAGATAGAAGCTAATATAGTATACCAACTTTATTAGAAAGTCAAGTACAATTTTATTTTATACATTACTATAACACTAATAGAGAGTATGATAAGAAAAAAATTTCTTTCTTACCATACTCTCGGATCTCATAGAATACCGCCGATTATAGCCCGTTGATTTCATTTAATAGAATACTTTTCTTTTGATTTCTTCAAATATGGATAAGAATTCAGAAGTCAAGTTTCATTCAAAGTAATTAATCGTTTTGACTGACTGTTTTTACGTAAATTATAAGTAGAAAGGCAGTAGGAACTAAAATGAACAGTGCAGTAGCAATAAATGCAAGAATATTTACTTCCATAATCTCATCGTTTTTTTATTTCACAATAACTCGGGATTTAATCCCATAGAGATGATAAATCTTTCACCTATCAATTCAATGAATGCATTACCTATCGACGATCTTGAATCGGATCAATATCATATCATGAATAACAATATCTGAGCTATTAAATTAATTCGTCGTCGAGAATTGAATAGTATAACATACGAAGATCCTTTATCCATACCGAATCCAATCTTGGATTCCCGGACCGAGCAAAAATTCCTTTTTTATACTTCTTTTCTGTTCTTTTTTTTGTATGTAGTCAAACGAAGTATCATCTAACCACCCATCCGTTTCCATTAAAAACCCAAAAAGAGAGGAATTAGGTTCTAAATTTTAATGATCCAATTTTCTTTGGAAGACAAAGAAGTATGAGAAAGATGAGGCGCGGGATAAAAGATGGAATATTCTATCAACTTTACTATTTTAGTTATTTTAATTTTAGTTTAGGGTTTATTCTTTCTTTGACAGAATCCTGAAAAAAAAAAAAAAGAGAGGAAACCTCTTCGGGATTCAATTATGCTCTCTGTCCCCTCTTTCACAGAAAATGGAGAGGCGAATTGATGTACTTATTGGATCCGTCGGGACTGACGGGGCTCGAACCCGCAACGTCCGCCTTGACAGGGCGGTGCTCTAGCCTATTGAACTACAATCCCAGGGAAATAAGAAGAGATCTAGCAGAAATTTTGAATTCTTTTTTATTATCTTGTATCAGGTAGGGTATTTCTTAAGAACAAGAGAGTTCTACCGTCTGATAGTAGATTGGCAAATTGTTGGGCCGAGCTGGATTTGAACCAGCGTAGACATATTGTCAACGAATTTACAGTCCGCCCCCATTAACCACTCGGGCATCGACCCAACGCCTAAATTTTTTAGACGTTCCATAATAAACTTCCTTTCGTCTACCAGGCAGACTTGACAAATACGGCTACGGATCATTTGATAGAAAATACCACTCCTATAGTCTTGAGTCTTGGTACACCCCCAGAGGGACTTGAACCCTCGTTTTCTCCGTGAAAGAGAGAGGTCGTAACCACTGGACCATAGGGGCCTACGGCCGCCTTCATAAATCAACTAGAAATAAAAGGTCCCGAGTGCCGGCCAAATCAAAAAGCACTAGAATATGGGTAATAAGACAAATACCATAGGTAATAAGAAAAATACCTTGAGGTAATATAAAAATAGAATAGGAAAAACATAATAGGTAATAAGGCCTAGTAGGGCTACCTTATTAACTTTAACTTAATATAACTCAGGCCGAGATCCGTCTTTAGTAGATCCATAGTATATAAATCAAACGGAAAAACTCCTTAAGTATTCTGGGGGTTAGTTAATGGTAATCAAATCAAACTTTACCATTAAACTATATAACCTTGAAACTTTATTTCATTGGTCTTTCTCATCTTTATCTCTCTCATTCACAGAGGGTTATGCGTTGGATCCATGATCCTTCACTCTGCAGTAGATTCAAGATGGTTTACCAAAATAGGATTTGGTCGGTCAAATTATATTGACCCCTAAGTCATACTGTCAATTGACAACACGACAGGACAGGAGGGTAATAAAAGAACGGAGAAGACATAGATATAGATATAAAATAAATAAATTAGATAGATATATCTGCGTTAATAATAATAAATATTCATATCATATAGTTTTCTGGTATTCAATATTCAAGTAGATTAGAATATCAATCAAGTAGATTAGAATATCAATATCAATA